TCTAGTCACTTGATCTTTTTTCTATCCATCTTATATCAATAAGATAGATTTTTGTCGTTATAGAACATGGGATTCTGCAGGAGCAATAATAAATAGGTATGAATAGAACAAGAGAAAGGGGCAGTAGTAGAGAAAGTTATACAAAGCTATATACGAGTCATCCCCCCCCTCGTTTTTTGTATTTCATTGATTGAATTTTAATTTCGTTTGATTAAGACGAAGTTCCGTAAAAACCTCCGCTTTCTTTGAAATATCATGAACAGTTCCTGTAGGTTGAGCTCCTTTTTCAAGGAAATATAGAATAGCAGGAACATTTGAATAAGTTTGATTCTTTATCGGATCATAAAAACCCACTTTCCGAAGATCTCTTCCTTCTCTTCGGGATCGAACATCAATTGCAACGATTCGATAGACGGCTCATTGGGATAGATGTAGGTGAACAATACCCCCCCCCTAGAAACGTATAAGAAGTTTTCTCCTCGTACGGCTCGAGAAAAAATGATTCAAAGTTATGTCGATGTATAGAATTCCAACGGCAAATAGATCTATAAAATCATCAAATTCATTAGACTATGATTTAATTTAAGTCCTTTTTTTGTTCTTCTTTCCCAAAAAATATAAAATCATTCGTACTCATAACTCAAGTTGGATAATTCTCAAATAGCTCAAAAGACAACCAACCCTTAGGCATTTCATTTATTGAACGGTCTCTAACCCCCTTTTTTTTTGTTTGTCTCGTTTAAAATCTATTGTATTCGTCATTCTGATCCTAATCCTAGTTTTTGAGACAATTGAAAACGGCGTTTCCTTGTTCCGGGATCCTTTATTTCTGTTTTAAATCATTGGGTTTAGACATTACTTCGATGATCCTTAATCCTTTCAAAATGGCAGCAACATACCTTTTTTTTGTGATTTATTTTTATCAAAGAATCATACGAACGGTTGATTCCCGCATGATACACTTTTGATCGAAAGTGTTCTACAAATTCCAACAAATTTTCTTTTTGAATTTTAAACTTGCTTGAATTGTATCCTTTCGTCTATATCGAAGATATACTTACAAAGTATTTCCAACTTCTTGATTGGCACTAACCCTAGATCCTTGCCCCCGAGAAATGAATCAATACTTTCTACTCGAGCTCCATCATGTACGATTTACATTACAACCCAACAAAAAAAGAAAAGAGGGTTCTTCTAGTGGAGCAGAACAAACGATGTCGAGCCAAGAGCACCTTCATTCCTATATAACTATATAATTAAATTTGAATATAAAAAAATGGTGGGTGTAAAAATCCACAACTGATCATGTCCTTCAAGTCGCACGTTGCTTTCTACCACATCGTTTCAAACGAAGTTTTACCATAACATTCCTCTAGTTTGGAGCCGGTATGTAATTGATTCAATTATGGAACCATGAATAGTCATTGTTTTAGTCGGTACATAGTAATCTATACTTGTTTCTTTTTTTATGGATGTGTAGATATTTTTCTGAAGATGTCTCATCAAGAATTCAACTTAATCCCGTATTTTATTGTATGAATGCAACATTTTATTATATTTTCTTATATCTATAATCTATCTAGATTATATATCTATAATATATAAATATTATAATAATAAATAATAGAATATATAGAATAATATATATATATATATATATATATATATAATAATATATATTTTATAATACATAATATAATAGACATTTACATTTATATATTTATAAAAATATTTTAAAAATTTATAAAAAAAATCAAATTTTTAAATTTATATAAAAATAAAAGGATACAAATATAAAATAAATGAGTTATTTTTGATTCTGCATCTTCAAGTGACACAATAGGATAGATTCACCAATCTAATACTTCTTCAAGTACGAAAGACTAATCTAATAATAATAATAAATCATTACATCATTATTTGAGTTGAATAAAGTTTTACAAACAATAAAAACCGCATTTGGTCCTTATAAGAGAGATAGCTGTCCATGTTTCGTTTTGAACTGAACCAACAATGATTTAAAGCAAATAGATAGATCAAAAACAAATCCAATTTCTCTTCGTTTTTTTCATGAAGAAGATTTAGATCATTATTCTTTCATATGATTGATAAAATAAGAACCCTCTTGTTTATTTTATAATAAAACAATCCACAGAGAATTAATAATTAAGTTACCTCATTTAAGGGATAGGGAATATAGAGGCTTTTCTTTCGGATTTCGATCTAGAATGCATCATTGAGAATTCAAATGGATATGAGACGTAAGGTTTTTCTAAGTAACTAACCTTCAATATGAAAGGGATGGGCATAGAATGAAAGGTGACTTTTTTTGAATTAAAATTCAAACTCTTGTAATCATGATCTATGTTCCCTGACTCACAAATAGATTCAGGTACGTCTACATGTCATTTGCACTTGATTGAGCTTGTAAAAAAGATATTCTTCAGAGAAGAATGGTTAAAAACCAGAAACAATAATAGAATCACATTCTATCCAATAT